CTAAAAAATGCTCTATTTTTCCATAGAAATATGTTCGCTCAAGAAAGGCTCCAGAGGATGTTGATCGTAAACGAGAGGCTTGTTTACCGAGAAAAACGAATATGGATTCGCATTCATATACATGAGAATTATATAGAAACAAGAATAATCTTTGATTCTCTTTTGAGAAAAAAAAAGGAATGGATTTCTTTGAACTAACGAGACTATTCGAATTACGATACTCGTGGAGAAAAAATCTCAATAAATGCAAAGAGGGAGCATCTTGTATCCAGCAGTTAAGGGTTTGAACCAAGATTTCCAGATGGATAGGGTGGGGTATTAAGATATCTAACACATGATTTAAATGTGATAATTTGTCCTCGAAAAAGGGAAATATTGAATGAATAGATCGTAAATTATGAGATTTTGCTACTTCTTTTTCTTCCAGGCAAGATACTAATTGCAGGGAGAGTGGAACTTCCATAATGACTGCAAAAGCTTCTGATATGATTTGAGAATCAAAATTCTTGCTTTTCCTAACGAATCTATTTTGGTGAAAATCGTTACCCGAAATAAAAAAATTAAAAGGGTTCTGTTGATGCATTCGAATAATTAAGCGTTTCACAATTAGTGAACTAAATTTATTGTCATAACCTAAATTTTCCATCGATTCGTAAACAGTCGATCCATTTAAACCATGATTATAAGCAAGTACGTAGATAGACTCCTGAAAGAGAAGTGGATATAGGAGGTGTTTTTGTGGAGATCTATCCATTTCTAAATATCCTTGTAATTCCTCCATTTAATTTGAAATTATACTTGAACCAAAGGAATGGGGGATTTCTTGGGTTATCAAATGATACAATACATAGTGCGATACAGTCAAAACAAGGTATATAGTAAGAAAAAAAAAAAAACAATGGATACCCCGGAGACAAGGAGACCAATCAACAGATACTCTCTTTTTCCATCCCATTTTTTTTTTCGTTCGAATTCCACGTTATAGTTCACAAAAGGATGACAAGAAATCATTTATTTTTGCAACCCGATCGCTCTTTTGACTTTGGAAAAAATTAGCTTTTTGTCAGTATACGGTTTCTTCTACACATTAGTCTTTACTCACTCCGTAATAGAGTTAATAATTAGGATTCATAAAAAAGGGAATGCATCATCCACTCACAGGGGAACCTTTTCCCGCATCAGGTACTAATATATATTTTTAACGTCTAATTAGATCGGGAAATTATTCAAATTCATATTAATGAAATTTTAATAAAAAAAAAGCTCGTTGCTTTTTCTTTCCCTATAATTGGAGCCATGGAGCTCTATCCATTTATTCACTTGACCCAAGGGTGAATTTTTTTAGTCCCGTTCCAAGAAAAGAAGCAAAGACAAGATTTTTTGCCCATCCGGTAAGGATGAAGTATTCGAAGTATTCTCTGAGTTCCCCATTGATACGACATGCTATTTTTTCCATTCATTCCCGTTTTGGATCAGTCGTGGTCTTACAAACTCTACCAATGGTATGGACGAATTCGTTGCTTCATCAAAATGTGTAAAAGATCATAGTCGCACTTAAAAGCCGAGTACTCTACCATTGAGTTAGCAACCCGGATAAAATTGTAGATATGATCGGAATATAAATATAAATATAAAATAATAATATAAATATAAATAAATAAATATAAATAAATATTAAATATAATATTAATATAATAATATAATATTAAATAATATTAAATTTATTAAATTATAATATTAAATAAAATTAAATTATAATATTAAATAAATATAATAATATATAATATATAATAAAAATAATATAAAAATAATATTAATATTAATATAATATATAATAAAAAAAAAAAAAAACTTTTCTTCTTGTATCGCAGTGAATTTGGTGAACTCATCATTTAAATGAAGTAAATAAACAAACTTATCGACCATGGAGAAATAGATTTATTTCTCCACGATCGAATTATATTTGTTCGATACAACATTGTCAATATGAATTGAATATTGATAAATGATAAAACAAAAAAATCTCAAATTGATCAAACCATCAAACCTAAATAATTAAGTAAAGTACTTGATAATTAAGTAAAGTACTTGTGTTGGATTGGCACTACATAGATAAGAAATGAAGTGTAAACGGGGGAATAAGTTAAGGAAGAAGTAGGAAAAAATATTGAATTTTTTGAATAGAGATACAGATACAATAAGCGGGATTGCCCCCTTTTTTTGTTAGTGAAGTACATCCAATAACAAAAAGTACCCTATTGATGGTAATCCCGGCATTTCGTAGATCCAGTAATTTAATCTATTCACTCGAGATTTTTTTCTATCTGTCTTATATCAATTATAAATCAATTCAATATAGGATTTTTTTTCGTTCTATAGCAATGGTGAATAGAGCAAGAAAAAAAGAGATCAGTGGAGAAACAATTACAATTACATAAAGCCAGATGCTAGGCATCCCTTTTTGATTCCATTAATTGGACTTTGTTTGATTAACTCGAAGTTCTTTAAAGACCTCCGCCTTCTTTGAAATATCATGAACAGTTCCTGTAGGTTGAGCGCCCCTTTCAAGGAAATATAGAATAGCAGGAACATTTAAATAAGTTTGATTCTTTATCGGATCGTAAAAACCGACTTTACGAAGATCTCTTCCCTCTCTTCGGGATCGAACATCAATTGCAACGATTCGATAGATGACTCATTGGGATAGATGTATATGAAGAACCCGCCCCCCCCCTAGAAACGTATAGGAGGTTTTCTCCTCATACGGCTCAAGAAAGAATGATTCGAATTTATGTATATAGTGGCAAATGTATCCAAAAAATTTGGAATTAGACTATAACTAAAAATTTGAGTCGTTTTTTGTTCTTCTCTCCTGAGAAGAAAAATATCATTCGTACTCATAACTCAAGTTAGGCAATTATCAAAGGCCTAGAAGGGAAATCCTTAAACATTTATTGAGCCGTCTCTAACCCATTTTTTTTTATTTGTCTCACCTAGAATCTATTTCCACATTCTAATCTAGTTCTAGTTGTTGAAACAGTTGAAAAATGGCGTTTACTTGTTCCGGTATCCGTTATCCTTGCTTTGAATCATTGGGTTTAGACATTACTTCGGCGATTCTTAATCGTTTCAAAATGGCAGCAACATACCTTTTATTATTTCTTTCTATTGAAAGAATCGTACGAATGATTGATTCCCCTACGATACAATTTTGGTCAAATATTTTTACCAATTCCGAACTATTTGACTTTTTGGTTTGAACCCCTTTCAAATTTGACCCTTTCGATTTCTATATCGAAGATATACTTACGTTACGAAGTTTTTCCAACCTATTGATTGGTACTAACCCTAGACTCTTCCCCTGATAAATGAATCAATACTTTATACTCGAGCTCCATCATGTACTATTTACAACCAAAAAAATGGGTTTCCTAGTGTAACAGAACAAACTATGTCGAGCCAAGAGCATCTTCACAGATATATAAAATGGTGGATTCCTGCATCCACAACCGACCATGTCCTTCAAGTCGCACGTTGCTTTCTACCACATCGTTTCAAACGAAGTTTTACCATAACATTCCTCTAATTTTGAACCGGTATGCCCGGTATGGAATTGATTCAATATGGAATCATGAATAATCATTGGCTTAATTGCTACCCAGCAGTCAGCAGTCCACACCTTCCTTATATATATGCTTATATATATGATATATGCTTATATTATATATATATATATATATGCTTATATATATATATGGAAATGGAAGGATAGGTATTTTTTATGCTTATATATATATATGGAAATGGAAGGATAGGTATTTTTTTTTATTTTATCTGGAGAAGTCTCAGCAAGGATTTAACATGATCCTATATCATATGAATGAGACTTTCATTTTTCTTTCCATCTATAAAATTCTTTCCATACTTTCTATAAAAAGTAAATAGATAGATTCTCTTTTTATTTTTTTTTTATACATTATACACGTGTCATTGACACTCGATTGCGCTTGTAAGAATGTGAATCGATACGTTTGTGAGAAAGTCAATCAATAAGGAGTATATAATTCATAAAACAATGATTCGAAATCTGAAAGAAACAAAAAAAAAATGGAATCACATTGTATCCAATATCCCACTTACTTTTATTAGGGGATTAGGGAAGATGGCTAAAAGTACCTCATCTTTTCTATGAGAGAATCAGTCTGGGACGGAAGGATTCGAACCTCCGAATAACGGGACCAAAACCCGGTGCCTTACCGCTTGGCCACGCCCCATTTAGATTTATATTGGACACAAATAAACACTAACATGGGTATTGGCTGTTCGTCAATTTCAGCCTAAATCCAATATCTATAGAATAGAATCCAATATCTATAGAATAGGCGTTGCTAAGATTCGTCATGTGTAGAATGTATAGATGTAGAATCGAAATGAATTCATTGATCATTACATATAATTCAATTAAGATATTGTATGAAAGTATGATTCCTTCTATTCTGATTTAAGAATTGAATCAGATTTAAGAATTGAAGGATTTTTTATTGGGGGAGTTCCAAGAAAAAGGAAGATTTTTGGCAAACCTTCTCTTCTTTCTTTATTTTTCCCTTATATCACGATAAAAATAAAATTATCTCTAAAAACGAAATGTTTGGTATGCTTAATATCTTAAGTTTAATCTCCATCTGTCTTAATTCGGCCCTTCATTCGAGTAGCTTTTTATTCGCCAAATTGCCCGAGGCTTATGCCTTTTTGAATCCAATCGTAGATGTTATGCCAGTCATACCGGTACTCTTTTTTCTCTTAGCCCTTGTTTGGCAAGCTGCTGTAAGTTTTCGATGAGATCTTTAATACTAAGAAACATTCACGATTTCTTCGAAAAAAAAATTTCTAACAAAATTTATAAGAACAATTGATAAGATCAGATAAGTCCTACATTATGAACCCCCAATTCAAACATTGAAATTCTTTATGGGGAGCTGCGATGAATCTGAATCACCTCA